TTCAGTCATTATATATTGAACAGAAGCAAAAGCCTCTGTAACGGTCGGACGATAATAAAAAGTCATAGCAAACCCCGTAGCTACTTGTACTAAAAAACAAGTAAGCGTAATTCCTCCTAGACAATAAAATATGTTGACGTGAGGAGGAACATATTTACTAGTTATATCATCTGCAATTGCCTGAATCTCAAGACGTTCTTCGAACCAATCATAGATTTTATTGAGATAGGTAAATCAAGGAGACCCCCCCCGAGAACCGTATATGAAAATTTCATCTCGTACGGCTCAAACATAAATACCCCAATACTATAGTTCTAACGGATGTGTGGAATAGAAAGTTTTAAATTTATTAATTCTATGATTCCATTTCTTCTTAAGATATGAAAGAATAAAAAACCCGAAAACTATTCTTTGTGGTTATAATGCCAAAAAATCAAGTCGGCTCATTCGTCTCTATATTGATTATTCTAGGCCTCTTGAATCTTCTATTTACCTATTTTCTTTGTTGTTATTTATGGGCTTTACTGCTGTTTTTTTATTTATTTTATTGATAGGAATTCTCTTGTTAAGACCCTATAAATCGATTAAAACCTCAGATTCATACTAGAACCACGACGATTCAATAAAACCTTATCAAACTAAGTCCCAAAATTCCCCGAGTAAGAACCGTTGGATCATCACTTATTCAATGACTAGATCTAATGATGAAAAATCAAAAGAAATCTTTGTCCTTTGATCAAAACAAGCCTAAACGGAAGTTTGAAAGAAAAAAAATATTTCTATTTATAACTTCTAACTCTTAAAAAAAAAATTTGAAGTCCGGTCACGAGGTCTGACTATTAAGTATGAATCATAGTTCTAATACTTTGTAATCTATTTCATATATTCCGTGCTCCAGATACTAAAATGAATATCCGACGAAGTAAAAGCATCTCTATCAAGATGACAGATCTATTTTCTGTACTAGCCATAGGATCAATTATAACAAGTCACACACTCATATTCCGGAAATACAGAAAAAAAAGAAATTCCACGGTCGAACTACCAAAATAGACTGGGATAAAAATCAGAAAACTAAACGCTTCACTTTGTATTGAAAAAGATAGTTATATGGTTCTTATAAATCTAATTCATTGAAATTCCATCCAGTAAAATGGAAGAATTATAAATCTCCAAAATAATAGATAGAAATACTGCAAATAGAGCCATTGCGAGACCCATCAAAGGAGTAGTTCCCCAACCAGGAGCTACTTTACCATATTCCGAATTCAATGGTTTCAATAAACTCCCGGCATTAGTTCGTTTTGGGCGGCCAGATCTAGAACTACCCTCAACGGTTTGTGTAGCCATAATATTTTTTATTCATTAAGATCTGTTGACTTTGTATACCGTTCCGTTGTAAATAAATGATCTTATCATAGATCCATTGTGGTCTTAAAACTACATAATGTCTTAAAACTATAAAACTATATAATAATGGAAACAGCAACCCTAGTTGCCATCTTTTTATCTGGGTTACTTGTAAGTTTTACCGGGTACGCCTTATATACTGCGTTTGGGCAACCCTCTCAACAACTAAGAGATCCATTCGAGGAACACGGGGACTAGTCGAAGTAATGATCCTCCCAATAGTGGGAGGATCATTACTTTCAATTGAGATAATGACAAATCATTTCGCCTTTTTACTTTTTAGTTGGAACTTTAGGCGGTTCGCGAAAAAAGATAGCGAAAAAAATTATTCCTAGAGTTGAGACTAAAAGGAATGTATAAACCAATGCTTCCATAGATTCGATCGTGGTTTACAATTATAGCTTCCATAGCTGTTTATTTTGGACCTTCTCCCGGATAAAGAAAGAACAAAAGTCAAAGAAAAGGCAGCGAGTCAAATCTCAAATCAAGATTTATCCAGTACTCCAATCTATAGTCAGTCAAATAAAAGTAAGTCAAATAAAATAAAAACGAAAAGGAACAAAACAATATGTATCAAACTACCTGTCTTCTTGTAGTTGGATCTCCAAGTTTTTGGAATGCCCCAAATTCCACTTGAGCATCTAAATCTGGATCAATACCAGCAAAAACATCTCTAAACAGGGTTCTAGCACCATGCCAAATGTGTCCGAAGAAGAAGAGCAAAGCAAACGAAGCATGCCCAAAAGTAAACCAACCCCTTGGACTGCTACGAAAAACACCATCGGATTTCAAAGTAGCACGGTCTAATTCAAAAATTTCACCCAATTGAGCACGTCTAGCATATTTTTTCACAGTAGCAGGGTCACTATAACTGACCCCGTTCAGTTCGCCGCCATAGAACTCAACAGTTACACCTACCTGTTCGACACTATATTTTGATTCTGCCCTTCTAAAAGGAACATCGGCTCTAACAATTCCATCCCCGTCGACTAAAACAACTGGAAATGTTTCAAAAAACGTCGGCATACGACGTACAAAAAGTTCATGCCCCTCTTTATCTCTAAAGATAGGATGTCCTAACCACCCAACAGCTATTCCATCCCCGTTGTCCATTGAGCCCGCTCTGAATAATCCCCCTTTTGCCGGATTATTGCCGATGTAATCATAAAAAGCTAGTTTTTCAGGAATTTTAGACCAAGCTTCAGCTAAACTTTGATTTTCGGCTAAGCCAGCACCAATTCTTCGATATATTTCTTGTTGGAAGTATCCTTGATCCCATTGATAGCGCGTCGGACCAAACAATTCAATCGGGGTAGTTGCTGAACCATACCACATAGTTCCAGCAACTACAAAAGCTGCAAAAAAGACAGCAGCAATACTACTGGAAAGGACGGTTTCAATATTTCCCATACGTAATCCTTTGTATAGGCGTTGGGGTGGACGAACACTAAGATGAAATAGACCTGCCAATATGCCTAAGGTCCCTGCTGCAATATGATGAGAAGCTATTCCCCCCGGAACAAAAGGATCAAAACCCTCCACACCCCACGCTGGATTTACGGCCTGTACCCTTCCGGTTAGTCCATAAGGATCAGACACCCATATTCCAGGACCATATAATCCTGTTACATGAAATGCACCAAAACCAAAGCAAGCCACCCCTGAGAGAAATAAATGAATTCCAAAAATCTTAGGCAAATCCAAAGAGGGTTTTCCTGTACGTTCATCAGTAAATATTTCTAGATCCCAATACACCCAATGCCAGATAGCTGCCAAAAAACACAAGCCAGAAAACACAATATGTGCCCCAGCCACACCTTCGTAACTCCAAATACCCGGATTCGTTACAGTCCCCCCTGTGATACTCCAACCGCCCCACGAATTCGTTATTCCTAAACGAGTCATGAAGGGTATAACGAACATACCCTGTCTCCACATTGGATCAAGAACAGGATCAGAGGGATCAAAAACGGCTAATTCGTATAGAGCCATCGAACCGGCCCAACCAGCAACCAGAGCCGTATGCATTATATGGACAGAAATCAAACGACCCGGATCATTCAATACGACGGTATGAACACGATACCAAGGCAAACCCATGGAAATACCCCTTTATCAACGAAAAATAGATACAATGTAACTTTATTGCATTGGAAAAAGCTATGCTACGGACCCCCTTTTTAGGGGATTCGCTCGGGGAAAGGATTAATATTTGTATTTGTTTGATGCTTTTCGTAATAATTACTTTTAGTAAGAATGAAACTTTTTTGTTCGTAGGAACAAAAAGAAGCAGATCTATTCTATACCCGATAAGTAACAATACGCAATGGTAAGGGGTTGCTACCATTTTATATGCGTGAATGTATATATATTTGTTCATCATTCAAAGGACTCATTTGTAAGAATTCCCCTTTATTCATTTTATCTTCTTTTTTTATGAACTTAGTCAATCTATGGATAAAATAGGATAATAAAATCAATAGTATTAGGTCACTAAACCCACTGTTACGCTTTCACATCAAAGTGAGATATAGTACTTAATTTTTCTTTTATTTAATGCCTATTGGTGTTCCAAGAGTACCCTTTCGAAGTCCTGGAGAGGAAGATGCATTGTGGATTGACGTATAGTGCGACTTGTCAGATATATTGGGCATACGGGATTTCCCCGTTCTCTTCCCCGATGGAGATATACCCTCTTTCGCCCGAGAAAGATTGATTCAATTATCAAAAATTGGGAGCGTGAAGTACACATTTTTTAGGGAGGGTATACTAATTAATATTATCAATTATAATAATTTATGGTTGGCTTGGTTAGACCAATTAAATAAAGTATCCAGGCTCTGTTTAGAAAAAAAAAAAAAAAAATAGGGAAGTCGTAGCAAAAGGACGTGGTATTGGGGCATTTGTCCTATATGTACAAATCCAAATCGGGCGGATCTTTACTCGGAGTAGAGCATAAACCTAAAAAAATTGAAGAAGCCCAGTCAGGAACAAGAAAATTACATCGCGATTTAAATTGTATCTCGATGAAACAATACATCAATGAGAAGTTAGTCAGATAAGCTTAGCAATTTTTTTAGATAAACAAAACAGGCCAAAACGCACCTTTCTTGAAAAATGAAAGAAAAGTCCATTTTATTTTATAATTTTTTTTTTATAAGTTAAAAACCTGTTATGAAAAAAAAGCTAGAATCTACACATTGATTCCTTTTTTTCATGATTTTTGTTGAACCGTATGCATCAAAAGGTGCATGTACGGTTTCTAAGGGATACCATTTTATCCCAATCAACCGACTTTATCGAGAAAGATTACTTTTTTTAGGCCAAGGGGTTGATAGCGAGATCTCGAATCAACTTATTGGTCTTATGGTATATCTCAGCATAGAGGATGATACCAAAGATCTGTATTTGTTTATAAACTCTCCTGGTGGGTGGGTAATACCCGGAGTAGCTATTTATGATACTATGCAATTTGTGCGACCAGATATACAGACAATATGCATGGGATTAGCCGCTTCGATGGGATCTTTTATTCTTGTCGGGGGGGAAATTACCAAACGTCTAGCATTCCCTCACGCTCGGCGCCAATGAGTTTTTTATTTGATTTGAGAGAAAAAAGAAAACTATGCCTTCGCTCTATATGAATATTAAGTAATAATAGCATGGCACTTCGAATTCGATATGAAATTTTTATTTATTTAAACCCCTAGATTATGTATCGAAAGAGTAGTATGAGATAAAAGGGCATTTTCGATTTTAGTCAACCTGTCGGGAGGCCCATTTCAGCGTCACAAACTTTTTTGTTTTCACACCAGGGGGCTAACAATATTTAGGTTATGAAAGAATATAAAAAAAAATCTTGTTTTTGTATTTGAAAAAAAAAAAAGAAACTTTGGGATTGCTAAATAACAGACGAAATAAATATATAAAGCAACGGAACCATCATAGTATTTTTATAGTATTTTTGAACTACTACAAAAGGAAGGGTGGTTATTGGATCATTTACCAACCCGAGTCTGATAGACTCTATCATTTATTTTCTATTTATTCTAAGGTAAGGTAAAAAAAAGTAAATCCCATTATAGAGCCGTATGCAATACGCAAAAGATGCCTGTACGGTTGTTCAATTATATCTTTTTTGATTAGTCTTTATCTACTCACCTTTCACTTTCATCATGTGAGATAGAAGAAACATTTTTTATGTTATATCATATATTATATCATCAGGGTAATGATCCATCAACCTGCGAGTTCTTTTTATGAGGCACAGACGGGAGAATTTGTCCTGGAAGCGGAAGAGCTGCTGAAGCTGCGCGAAACCATCACAAGGGTTTATGCACAAAGGACGGGCAAACCCTTATGGGTTGTATCCGAAGATATGGAAAGAGATGTTTTTATGTCAGCAACAGAAGCCCAAGCTCATGGAATTGTTGATCTTGTAGCGACTGAATAAAAAAGAAAAAGAACAGGGATTTCACACGAATTCGTGATTTGGTATTTTATCTTCTTACCGGATTTACTATATTTACTATTCTATTTATAAATTTATTAATATAGACATGAATATAGACATGAAAAATATAGAAAAAAAGAATTCCTAAGCATCCGGTTAAGATCGATCTAAACCAGCCCATTATATTATATATATGATTCAACATGCCAACCATTAAACAACTTATTAGAAACACAAGACAGCCAATCAGAAATGTCACGAAATCCCCCGCTCTTGGAGGATGTCCTCAGCGACGAGGAACATGTACTAGGGTGTATGTGCGACTCGTTCAGACCGTGGACTAGGATTAGGATAAAAGAAAGAAAAAAATTGATCCAGTATCACCGATCCGTACCAGTGAGTAGGGTAGAATGAACGAACTCCATTGAATATTCAATAAAAAAAAAGATCTATCCTTCGATTGGGGTATCAAATGTATGGTTACCGTTGGTGCAAATCCAATCACCTCGATTTAAAATTTAAGATGAGACAGGATTCCCCATTGATAGCAAATGGTATTCATTAAGCAGGGGAAATCATATTTGAAAAGGTCCAAATTTTAACCTTATTCTTACAAGAACGGACTAACAAGGTCAGCTACTCAGCAAATCTTCATAATTAAATACCGTTACTGTATAAATAGATCTCGTTGTGAAAGACCTAGTACTAGATAATTTTGGGTAGAGCCAAAGAATGTGAACTGTACAAGTTAACAATAACATTGATTAAATGAAGGAAGGGCTCCGGTGTATAGAGAGGACCTCGCCGTTTAAGAAGTAACCATAGAAACGATGGAACCCACTATAAATCTATTTTTATTTATTACTTTTTATTTACTATGCGTTTTTGATACCTAGTATCAATACAATTTTGATTTCTATTTTATTTCTAGGCGAAATGCCTAAAAAAAATCGTGGTCGGGAAGGTTAGAGTAGCAAAAGCCATTGGAATTTTTATTTTATACATTGGAAGAATCCGTTTTGTTATTAATAGACTAGGACACGGTAAGGGAATAACTGAAAGAAAGGAAATCTATTAGTTATTCATCAAAGTTTCATTTATTCAATGACTAGAATTAAACGAGGATATATAGCTCGAAGACGTAGAACAAAAATCCGTTTATTTGCATCAACTTTTCGAGGGGCTCATTCAAGACTTACTCGGACTATTACTCAACAGAAAATAAGAGCTTTGGTTTCGGCTCATCGGGATAGGGGTAAACAAAAGAGAAATTTTCGTCGCTTGTGGATCACTCGTATAAATGCAGTAATTCGAGACAATAAAGTATACTTTAGTTATAGTAGATTAATAAACAATCTGTACAAGAAAAAGTTGCTTCTTAATCGTAAAATACTTGCACAAATAGCTATATTAAATAAGAGTTGTCTTTATATGATTTCCAATGAGATCATAAAATAAAGAGAGTGAAAGGAATCCGTTGGAATGGTTGAAATGGAGTTCCCTGGAAAATGAACTCTGGGAAGGTAGAGTAGAAATTAGTATGATAAAATATGAAAACGTCGTCAAAATGAAAATGAAGAAACACGTTTAATAAAAAATATTTCTTATTCTTCCCCTATTTTTTTTTTTTTCAAATGACAATCAAATCCGGATTTCCTATTTTTAGAAAAAAAGCGTCAATACGCATTTGAATTTTGATTGGAATTTTTTTGATTCAATTCAAGAGTCAGCCTACCTTTTTCTGGTTCTAAGACCCGGAGTTCTAGCGGTTGACTCGTTTCTTTCAAATTGTTTCTCATTATTAAGAAAAGGTAACGGAGATAAAATACGAGCTTGTTTTATAGCAATAGTAATTAATCGTTGTTGTTTTAAGGTCAATCGATTCACCCGCCTAGATAATATTTTTCCTTGTTCGCTAATAAATCGACTAATTAAACTCATGTTTCTATAATCAATTCGATCCCCCGATTGGATCGGAGGCAAACGCCTACGAAAAGATCGCTTGGATTTCAGAAAGATTCGCTTGGATTTATCCATGGTTTGTTTATTCCTTATCCTTTTGTTTATTCCTTATCCTAAAGAAAAGACCCTAATCCTATTTCTTAATTCTCCATCACGGTTGATCTGATCGAAATAGGATTTGGTTTATTTATATTTAAATTACTATATCTTATATATTGTTATATATTAGATATATCTAATATGTCTATGTCATTTTTGATCTTCCTTACTGACACATGAGCGCCTGGTTCGATCTATTTCTTTATCTCCCCATGAATCGTATGTTTGTAACAATAGGGACAGAATTTTTTCAATTCCAATCGACTAGGCGTATTATGTCGATTCTTTTGAGTAATATATCTGGAAATGCCCGTTGATTCCTTATCCTTATTAATACGATTTCGAACACAACCAGTACATTCCAAAATTACCGTTACTCGGACATCTTTACCCTTGGCCATAAGCCTCCTTTGGTTTTTGATTCATTCAATTCTTTAATTTTCCGATCCGAAATGAGGAAGAAGAAAGGAACAAAAAAAACATAACTCGAAATCTAATTATGCTAATTATGAAAGAAAGGTTTCGTTGCAATAAATCAATATAAATAATAACAATATATTAATAAATAAGTAATATAATTATTTCTAGCTATATTACTAGATTTAGCATTTTAAATTGCCGATTTTATTTAAGTATCTTGTATGATATTGTTGCCCTAACCATCATATTTCACTCTATTTTTTATTAATTTTATTTTAATTTGAACCTGGACCGAGTTACTAGTTTCACCGAGGGGAAATCCCTTTTTTTGTTTTTTTTTTTCTAACGTATATTCGAAAAAACAAAAGAAGGGAAGGGATTAGTTACAGATATTTTATTCTATCTCTAATCCTCTTCCCCCCCTACCGTATCAATAACGATAATTAAAAAAAGGGGAATATCAACGCATCCGGAAAAAAACGATTGATCTCTATCAATAAACCTGCTAAAGATCCGAACCATAGAGTACTTACTACCGGTGCCACGGAGAGATATGTTTTTAGATCTCGCATTTTAAATTCTCCTCCTTCTTTATTATTTCTAATACATAATGGTAATACATATATAACCCGATGTGTATATGTACTTAATGACTGAACGCTTCTATTTGTACGCGGAATCGTTGAAATGTACAAAATGGATCATACTTTTTTTAATCTTAAAAGAAACAAATATGCCACTTTAGGCCAGAAATTCTCGAAAAATGGTCTTTTTTTACAGGGTCTCATATTTATTCCATACTTTAAATATAATAGAAAATATAATAGAATAGAAGTCCTTTACTATTTTTAATATAATTATATGTTATATGAAACCAAAAAGAAGAAATGACAAGATATTTTTCTATATCAATGGAAGAAATAAAAATATGGAAAAGAAAACAGGGATTCTCTACAATGACACTGTAGACCAATTGAAAGGGATGTAGCGCAGCTTGGTAGCGCGTTTGTTTTGGGTACAAAATGTCACGGGTTCGAATCCTGTCATCCCTACCTATTACTTATCTTCTGAACAGTAACGGGGGAGATCAATTAAAAGAAAATTGGATATACATAAAAAATCTTTAATTTTATGATAGTATATATCCAAGACGTATTGGAGTTACAAAATATTCTTTGTGATAATAAAGCGCTCTTAGTTCAGTTCGGTAGAACGTGGGTCTCCAAAACCCGATGTCGTAGGTTCAAATCCTACAGAGCGTGATTCTGTGTTCTTGTTAGTCACGCTAGGTCGAAAATTACCACCGAAACCAATCTAATTGTGACCTCCCGCGAATTAAAGGAAGTAGGAGGTCAATCAAAAAAGGGATGCTAATTAATCAAAGTTCCAACTGATCACCACGCCTGTATTGTAAATATGCAGTTACAAATAAGCCAGCCAAAGTAATAGGAATTAGACCCAAGACGATTCCAAATAGAGAAACTTCAATCATTTCAATTTGTTTGAGAGGGGGAAGGGGAGGTAATAACTATGCTTAAATAGTAATTGACTCTAAATCTCAATGACCAAAAATTGGAAATTGATACGATAAGGAACTATAGACTATATGAACTATCACAGAAAGATTTTTTTATGAATTGTTCGTTTAATTAATTT